ATATATTCTGTTTACTGAATCGCATAAAATTTTAGCCAACTCGATATATCTATTTCATAAGTATGAACGGAGACGAGACGGAGGAATGAAGAGCATTTTCGACGCGAGTTCGAATTTGCGACAGGTACAAATATAAATAATTTGAGAAAATATTCCCGGAAAAAAAATTATGTCACTTACACATATGGAGTCTTGTATAGAATATCAAAATTGATCCAATTTCTACCTATTACTATGATATTATTATCCGATGGGATACCAAAAAAATAAATGGTTGAGATTCAACCTCCTCTCTATAAATGAGATCCATAAACGAGATAAAGACAGAATAATCAGAAGTAGTATAGAGTTTCCTTTTTTTTTTACACACTAAATTTCATGTTCAAAAAAGAATTCGCGGATTCTTTTGGGTAGTGGGTGGAATTTATAGAATACGATTGAATTGCGTAATATAAATATACTAAGAATAGTATTGTATTTATTAAGTACATGCCGATACGGCTATCTATCCACATATCACACCTTTTCTTGTAATTTCATTTAGGGGGGGCAACATGGGTCACACTCCATCAAAATTCGTATTTTCTATTCAATATATTCAATGAAAAATTGAAACACGATGATTCTCTATAGGGATATGTACATTAAGAGAGAGGCCCGGCTCGGTATCCGGGTAACAATTTCTGTTCTGGGGTTTACATATACACATATATGTTGTTATAATTGATAATTGAAATTGAAAAGGATTGATTATTGAAAAAAATGTGATTAGTCATCAATCAATTTTATTTTCTTTTGCCATTCAAGGAAACAAAATTTCAGTGGAGATAAAAATTGAGGAACCGTTCACTAATTCAAAGTAAATTGTTAATGGTTCCAATTTGCCCTGAATTTTTCAGTCTGTCGTCGGAAATCTATTTTTTCTACTCTCAATAGAAAAGAGAAGGGAAATTTTTAAGTAATGTATATTTTGAGATACAGTCAATCGAAGAGAATAATATAAACTAGATCCAATAAAAAATAAAAAATAGGAATAAAAAAAGGATAAGTACAACGGGATTCAAGATCAAAAAAAAAAGCAAAAAAGGGTTAGTAATAGAATATGGATAATATTTTTAGCCATTTTGGATCCAATTTGGCGGCATGGCCAAGTGGTAAGGCGGGGGACTGCAAATCCTTTATCCCCAGTTCAAATCCGGGTGTCGCCTGATCAACAAAAGATTTTTTATTTCTTATCCTGCCGATCTAATTCGATGAATTCTTGCGGAGCAAGAAGCAGAGGCAAAGGACTAAGCGGGCGTGTCAATACTAAATTTTTATAACCCATAGCATAGGTTTTAGAAAAGACTGTCATTTTTTTCTCAAAATCTGGGTGTAGCCCAAACCCGTATCAATAGGAATGAAACAACTCTCACTTATTAATTTAATGATTGGTTCGGGTCATTTATTTGATTTTTCAATGGAATCAAATAAATGGTGAGAGTCAATTCCGGAATTCAGAACTAAGGTCAGAAATCTCGGTATACAAAGGTTCCTAAGAGGCACTCCGTTTTTGCTACTAGAATTGAAGAAGAGATTATACGAAAGACTATCATATCAAAATCTCTTACTCTTAAACTACTACCCTTATTAAAGTAGTGTCTCGCGACTCTATCGGGTATTAAATTAGATCGGATACGATGATGGGAAATCAATTTAGGAGTTGTGGAAAGGCCCGAGGATATTTTGTATCCAGACTCACGAGAGGCTATGAGTGCTCAGACATGCAATCAGAATGGTTGGTCTACTCTTAGAGAGTAAAGGTCAAAGTTGAAAAAAAAAGAATCTATGTAGTAATAGTGGCGGTGGGTTTTCCCGATTCTTTCACAGAAAGAAAGACAGTAAGCTTAGATCAAATAGGAAATAGAGGTATCTGATAGATAGTTATCTATCTTGATGGTATATATATTTTTATGTTTTTGCTTAGTAAAGAAAGGTATTAAAACAAACAAAACAATAGGTCTTACTATTCTTACATGCTCCATTAGAAGCATTCCTTTGATATTTCCAAAGAAAGGGCGGGTGTATCATCGTATTTGTACTTAATGCTTCCTGATTCTACCGGAAATCAAAAAATATTGAAACTTGTTACGAGTGTATTCATTGAATTGGTTTGGTTCATCAATAGTCTTAAGTCAAAATCCTATTTTGACTCTGTGCCATTGATTCCACTATGATTATTAATCAATAATAGAATAATTCCTTCATAGAAATAGGGGACATAATTCACATGGATATAGTAAGTCTTGCTTGGGCTGCTTTAATGGTAGTCTTTACATTTTCCCTTTCACTTGTAGTATGGGGAAGGAGTGGACTCTAGGGCTGGGGCACTACTAATACTAATTGAGTAATCGATTGAGCAATCGAACTGGATCAATTCTTTATTGATCGTTTTGCGAAGCCTTAAAAAAAAATGTCTTCAAAATTGTACTGGAATACAGTAATGAATGATTACCATAAT